AACTACCGAACCTACCGTCGTATCTGTTTATGCCTCCACATCTATAACTGCTTCATCCGCAATCACTATAAATATATTATTCGGATCAACTCTTGCCTGGGTTTTGGTCAGGTATGAATTCGTGGGGGAAGAAATATTAGACGCTGCTGCGGATCCTCCTTCTGCTCTTCCAACATCGGTGGGAGGTTTAACTCTAATTACTGTATCTCGTGACGAAGTTTGAGTCAGATCCTTTTGTTCCTGGTTGGGCATAGAAATAGTATTTGGGCCTTTGGCAGTTCTTATAGCTATGACTTTTGCATTTTTACCCCTTGTGGTACGAACTATACAACCTGTTTTACAAGATATGGAGGGAGATTTGGAGGAGGCTGCGAGATGTTTAGGTGCCTCGACTTGGACAACTTTTCAATATGTTCTATTCCCTTCATCGATTCCTTCATCATCAGCAGGAACTACTTTGGGTTTTTCAAGAGCTTTAGGAGAATATGGCTCAATAGTTCTCGTCGCATCTAATATTCCAGCCAAAGACCTCGTTGTTTCCGTACTTCTTTTTCAGAGACTAGAGCAATATGATTATCGAAGTGCTATTACTCTTGCGGGTTCTGTGCCAGTAATATCTTTCAGTGCACTCTTTTTAATTAATAAAATTCAGTCATGGGGAACGAATTTTAGCGGGTGATTATAGATACATTCCTAACTAACTAAAAGTGATTCAATGAATATTTGTTGAATCACATCTAGTTAGATATTGTTTATCGAAGTGGGGAAAGATTTTGACTCACGATTGATTCCCTATGCTTACATCATAATATTACCATATGCCGTTTTCCATCCTTCCTAATCTGTTTTTATCCAAAGAACTTATTTGCTTATCAATATACGATTATATATAATATTTTTTACAAGGCCGCTATGGTGAAATTGGTAGACACGTTGCTCTTAGGAAGCAATGCTTATGTATCTCGGTTCGAATCCGAGTAGCGGCATGCAGGAATTCGAGTTAGAACAAATCCTTACTCATTCCTTATAATTGAAATGATAACTTTTTCGAATGAATCGATTCTACGTTACACAATCCAAAGAAATTTTCAATCTTTAACCGTGACACTTATAATTCCAGAACAAGTATTAGCTAATACCTTCTTCCCCCTTCCTCTCCTCATCACACTCATTCGTTGGGGACGATTCATGCGCATCGACAATGAAATGGTTGAAGCTATGGAAGAAGAAGGTACGATAATTGCTTCCCCATGCGTGACAATATTTTTATCAATTCGTTGGATTCTTTCAAAGCATTTTCCTTTGAGCAATTTATATGAATCATCTATGTTCCTTTCCTGGAATTTGACATTGATTCATTTAGTTCTAATCGGTAAAGGTAGGGATGGTTGGGCAGGTATAGTAACAGCTCCCGGTGCAATGTTAACTCATTTGCTACTTTAGGTCTCCCTGAGGAGATGCATGAACCTCTGCAGTTGGTTCCCGCTCTGAAATCTCATTGGTTAATAATGCATGTAACCACAATGATATTGAGTTATGCTGCACTTTTATGTGGTTCTTTACTGGCAATAACCTCATTAGTTGTTACGACGACTAGACGGAAAGATTTTATTCCCTCACCAATCTTTTGTTACTTAAATTTGGATCATAAGAAACTGGTGAGAAATAGTAACTATTCATACGACTCGCAAAGTTCTTTGCTGCATTTCATAAATCTTCGAAAGTGGCAATTGGTCAGGGAATTAGATGGTTGGAGTTATAAAATTATCGGTTTGGGATTTCCCCTACTAACGGTGGGTATTCTCTCCGGAGCGGTCTGGGCTAATGAAGCTTGGGGCTCTTATTGGAATTGGGATCCGAAAGAAACATGGGCTTTAACCACGTGGTTAATATTCGCCACTTATTTGCATAGCCGAATGATTAAAATTCGATGCAGAAAACGATCAGCCCTTATTGGTTCTTTGGGGTTTTTTATAATTTGGATTTGTTACTTGGGAGTGAATTTAGTAGGAAAAGGATTACATAGTTATGGATGGTTACTTTAGAATCATATATTTTGTCCGGTGTATATATAATAATACCTCCTCCCAATTCCGATCGGTGAATATTAATCGATCGGGACTAGGGGGATAAGAAACATTCATCGACCTATCACTCATTAATACTTATAAAGCTATATGTCTGTTCGAGAGAAATATATTGCGAGAGGGACAACAAAATTGGAGGTGTGAAAATATGATATTTCAGGATTAAAAATTTCGCGAAAAATTTTGTGATAAAAGATGAGCTGTTTCATTGTTCCAAATGAATAAAACGAAATTTGGATAAATACCAATACCTATGACGGGTAATAACAAACAGGTTGAAACAAAAATTTCTCGTGGTCCAGCATCCATAAGATATGAAATTGATACTTTGAGTATACCCACGAGACATTTGTCGTGATATCGATAATGAATAAATAAGAGTCGACAATAGCTTGAATTGTAATGACAATCATCCCGAAGACGATGGAATAATTCAGATTCTCGACGATTCCGGGGAGAATCATCAATTCTGCGATGAAACCACTCATACCTGGTAATAATGCCATAGATGCGAAACCGGTGAACAAGACGGATATCTTTGGCATTGGAGTAGCTAGTCCACCCATTCGATCCAGAGAAAGAGTACGTGTTCGATCATAACTTATCCCTGAGGGAGAAAATGGTGAAGCACCGATTAAACCATGAGAAATCATTTGTGAGATAGCACCATTGAGCCCTATATTTGTTAAAGATCCGATTCCACCAGGTACAAAACCCATATGAGATATTGATAGGCTATTCTTCTCTTCAAATTTCGTTGGCTTATTGAAGTAAAAGCTCCATAAACAATTTGAACTGCTCCTAAACCAACTAACCATGGAGCAAATAGATAATGAGCATGGGGTAATAATTCCATATTCGTGAGATGCCATGAGCAAAGCGCCTGTCAAAATAAAAATGGAGCCACCGGCAGTGTACAGAACGAATTTGGTAGCCGCATATAGACGGTGTTTTCCTCCCCAAACTATCAGTAATAAATGAATAGGAAGTCATTCCAATTCCCACATAAGAGGAAAGAGTCAAATATCTCGAGAAGCAAATAATCCTATTTGCCCACCATACATTGCTACTATTAGGAGGTGGAATAATTGCGGATTCCGTATGACAGGTCAAGCGGTTAATACTGCTAAAGTAGTTACAAATCCCGTCAGTAATATAAGTCCAAGAGAGAATCCATCAACACCCAATCTCCAATGAAAATCCATGAAATCAATCCAGCTATAGTCTTCTCTCAACTGGATAGAGTTATTACTGAATCGATATTGATAGCAAAAAATATAAGTAATTAGAATAAATTCTAGGAGACAAACACCTAAAGCATACCAACGGATGATTCTGTTTCCTTTAACATGAGGAAGTGGAATCAATGAACCTGCAGATAGAGGGAGAAGAACAATTACAGTTAGCCAGGGGAAATGATTCATGGTAGAGAGAAAAAACTTTCGGGTAAGAACCTATTCGTGATAGGTTCTTCTTACTATAGATGAGAGATTTAATTCGGTGGAATAAGCATCAATATTCAAGACCCATACTACGAGTGGTTTCGGATCCCAAATAGACACGTACACTCAAGAAATCTGTTGGACAGGCGGATTCACATCTTTTGCAACCGACACAATCCTCTGTTCTGGGAGCGGACGCAATTTGCTTGGCTCTACAACCCCCCCAATCTATCATTTCCAACACATCTGTTGGACAAGCTCTTACACATTGGGTACAACCGATGCAAGTATTATATATTTTGACGGAATGTGCCATCGTATCATCGAACTCCCACTAGATATAAAAAGACCTTGAATTGGATAGAACATTCTTTTGCTTTTTTAAACTAACATCGGGCGGAGGGATAGAAAGACATATTCTTTCCGTATATACTAAATAAATTTGTATAGGGATGTCTAATAAAAACCCGATCTAGATCCTAGATCTTATGATGTAATTATTACCATTTCAACAAATTGAATTGATCAATACGAATCGATTTTCTATTTCGATAAATGGCTGGGACAATAGCTGATCCAATAGTCGCTTCAGCAGCTGCAATTGCTAGTACAAAGATCGAGAAAATTTCTCCCTTCATTCGCGAATCATCGAAAAAATTTGAGAAAGTGACTAATTGAAAAAGTGACTAAATTTATGAGGTTTGATCGTATCTTATTTTACTCCCAATTCATTAGATTTCTGATTCGTAATTATTTCTTCTTCAGTTTACGAATTTTCAACTGAGTAGTCAAATCTCGATAACCTATTGCATCCGTTTGTAGTAGGTAAATTAAGAGACGTTTACGTCTCCCCAATATCTTCCACAAACCCCTCTGGGATGAATAATCTTTACGATGTGTTTGAAAATGCCTGGTAAGCTTCACAATACGATTGGTTAGACAGCATATTTGAGACTCGACCGATCCATCCTTCTTCGTGTAAACGGATTGTGTGAAGCAAGTAAAGTCATTTCTATGCATGGAGTTAATTTCCTGAATGGGAATTTTCAAAGATTCGTGATTAAAATTTCTCTTACATGGTATATTATGCTGTTGCTACATCATCCATGACTATATCATCGTCACGTGGTACATATATACATATATATATGTATATGTACCACGTATACAATACATTGATTCGTTATCCTCTTCGCAACTTCCTTGGTATAAAATTTTTCAGATAGGAGGATACATACGAAACTTCAACATGGAGAAACGACTGCCATTTATCGTCTCGAACCAAAATCTGTTCATACAAGCTAAATCTTCGAATCGGTAACTGGGCCGAATGAAGCATTTGATCTGTGTACCTTTATCAAATTCTCTTCCAGGTGCATCTATTTCTGCGACGTAGTCCTCGCACCCTCTTCGGGTTGGGGATAAACAATTAAGTACCCTCAATTCTTTACGATGTTTTGAAAGTAAAACATCTTCTAGATTCGAGGGCTTTGACGATAATAAGTGCATTTCTTCCCCATCATTTGTAATTACTTCATTCCAGTAGTAATAATACTTATTCTTACGTCCCGAATTGGATATTTTTTTCAAACGTCGCTTGAAATTCAATAGTGTGCTTATCATTTTGTACATCAGGATCCGATCATCCAGTAGTCGGAACGAACGATGCTCCGAATCAATTGTTAATCGATTTGGACTCATATTTGCGCGAAAGAATAGACGGAATGAATTCAAATCCTCCCGCATTTTTTCGGAAATAGAAACCATGGTTTCTTGATCTTGCACAAAAATCATGAGAGATGCCATATTACCCAATTCTTCAAATCTCTTTTCCAAGTCGTTGGATTTCCATTTCCACTGACGAATGGACTGATGAAGTTCCCTATCCCGATTTTGAAAGAATTTCTTATTCTGATCCGCATTCTTCGTAACAAAAACTTTTGAATCTGATATCTTATCCCATTGATATACATCTCGTCCTTCTAGAAATTCCGGAATAAGCCATAATAAGAGATTGTAACCGAAAAGGATGTTTCTCCCACTCTTGGAAGAAAAAGAATTTGTCTTCCGTTCATTATGAACGAAACAAGATTTGTGCGTACCTTTTAGAGCTATGTCAGTGCAGACGGACCTCTTATTCGATCTCAAAAACTTTTTGATCAATAAATTTTTTTTTGAATCAAAATAACTATAAGCTAGAAAAATATTTCTCAACAATTTATTACGCTTTCCAATTCGTTGAGATGGAGGATTGTTAACAAGTACCGAAAGTTTACTAACTAGATTTTGTTCGTGGATAAAATTTTGACTATTTCCTCCCCAAAACCTACCGACCCTAAGGCGCCATTGTTGGGGCCTGATCTGAGACCAGACCGAAGGAGAAATACTATACCGCTCAAAATTCTTTAACCACTCATTCCAATTTTTTTCTCGAAAATTCGATAATTCCATATAACCCATTACTCCTCGATCGTATAAAAAGATTTTGGAACTATTATAGATGAAGGAACGAGATGTTTGAGATCCTAAAAAACGTCTCAAATATGGCTTATTACTTGTTTCTATCCCCCATATTCCTTTAAGTACATATGCTTGAGACATTAATATCATCATTTGATCGGGATTAGCTCAAGAATTCTTTTTTATTTCTCTCTTTCTTTTATCTCACTCATTACTAACGATTGAATAATTGATTCATGTCCCGATACGAAGTGTTGTGGCAAATGCAGTCGCTACTATCGCTACTGTCGGTACCCCCCTCCCTCATCGCCATCATCACCATCAACATCACCACCGTCGATATCGCCATCGTCATCGTTATCATCACCAACGTCGCCATCACCATAGCGGCGAGTACCACTAGTCTCATAAATTCTATCAAAGATCTCCCAAATTGATTCTTTCACGATTTCTATCCATAATTCAAAATTTGTTTTTATCTTTCTCGCATCGACGTTTATAGAAAGAAACCATCCTTTTACCGATGCAAGATTATTTCGATAGGATCGAGTAATCATTTGTCCCATCCAAATCGCTTTCCTTGTCAGTTTCAAATCTTTGTTTTGATGAGAATATATCTCTATCTCTTCAGTTTTATCTCCCATGGTGAGATCTTCTAAATTGTGTATATAATCCAATCTTTCGTAAAAATATTTTCTACGTATTAGTAATCCAACACTTCCTTCGCTTCCACATGAGGATTTACGAATTTTAGCTATATCACTTCCCGTACCGATTGTTCCAGATTCATGATCGGGATTCGATTCATCGAAATGAAATTCTTTGAAGTTAATCTGGGCATTAACTATTCTTGGGTCAAAAATTCCAGAATTTTTGGATGATTCTTTTTTCATGAACATTTGCTCGAAATAGGTTGGGGTAATCCAACCTCTTCCTATTCGTCTTCGAAATTCTCTTCCCAGTGGTTTCCAAAAAGAAGGTTGTTTTTTTATATCACCAAAGGGTAGATCGGTCAAGAAACCCCAGGCAGTTAAGTAGCAGTAACGACATTTTCGTTTTCTTGTGAAATCTTCTTCGTTTTTTCCGAAACATCCGTCTCCGAATTCAGACTTATGCCACGGTTTCAGATGGAAAGGGTTTATTATCTTTACCTGAAGGCCATCTCTAAGCCATTGTTCTGGTAACTCTTTCTCCGAGATCTCGGTACCATCATAAGTACATCTTATATGAATCTCCCTGTTCCATTCGAACCAATCTTTGTTCCATTCCGGATTCTGAAATAATAAAAATCGACTAATATTTTTCAATATTATCACTGCAGGAAGTGCTAGATATTTTCTAAGATGTGATTGTATCATCAACAACCAACTTCTTCCCCATTGAGCTAATGGAAAATCCCATCTATTTGCTGTGGCAAGACGGTCTGTTCCTGTCTTATCACAGGAGGTATTTTTCTTCGAAACATACTGAGGTGCCGCTTTTACCGATCCATCAAGATCTCGTTGGGGCCAAATAGAAGCGGGTTTTTCACCAATTCGCATAAAGAATGGAGATTTTATTCCGAATTGAAATATTGTCCATATCGGAGTTTTACGTCGTCGAGCACGCATCGAACCCTTCACCAATTCTCGACGGAAATCTGATTGTTGAGAGAAACGTCTTACGATCTTTCTCCTTCTATCTTCCCCTCTTGTCAAATATCCCAAATTTTTGACCCTTCTTTGACGAGTATCAGTAACTCCAGTAGCTATTACATCAAATCTATCATTTCCTAAATCAGATGTCCATCGAGGTATTTCCTTATTCATTTCGCTAAATCGAAATTGATTCTCATTCTTTGAGGAAAAAATACTCTTGAATGAAGTAATACTCCTGAATGAAGTAATACCAGTAAGGAATGAGTCTTTTCGACGATTCCTTGAGATATCTAACCCATCCCTCCATAAATGATTGAGGTACATATTCCTTTGTCGAGGAGAAATATTTAAAATGAGTTCCCAAGTAATACTTGATTTTCGAGTTACTCTCTTACGAGTGGAGAGATAATTAGTTTCATTACTCCCCATATTTCTTACTCCATCTTCATTTGAGAAATTAACCAATTTCGAATCTGTATCAAGCTTTAGTCCTTTTGATTTGTTGATGAGGGACCTCAAGGTACGTTGAGCATCTCGAGTTAATGGTTCCCAAGGTAATACAGAATCTTTGTATTCCAATTCCTGCCACTGATCGAAAATCCAACTCTTCAATCTATTATTCCTTCCTATTCGACCATTTCCTTCTCTCAATCGTTCTTGCTGTTTTCTCGTCGATTTCTTCGCGAGAAGCCAAGGTGATTTCGACGTTATTACTGTCTCGTGACTCCGTTGCATCAATAAGGGATCGTAGAATTTTATAAAGATTTTGCCTTCAAAATTCAATAAATTTATTTTCTTCTCCCCAATCTTTTTCGAAGTCAAGCCATTTTGCAAGAAATGGATCCTATCTCGGAATTCATTGTATATACATTCCTTCCTTCTCTCCTTGTCAATAATCCATCTCATGAAGGATTCACTAGACAATAAAAGTTTTTGGGGGTTAAGATATTTTTTAAAGTTTTTCTCAGAAAAGGCCAAACTGGGTAGGTAGGTGATAGATAATCTGGATTTTCCATCACTCAGACATGCATGAAAAAAATATTGAGAAACTTTCTTCTTCACGGGACTTTTGGTACTGAATCCACTATTTGCTATATATCTGAATGGTCTCTTCCATCGACGGTGATCGAATAAGGAATTAGTTATCCAGGATCTCGCCGGAAGAAACAGCTCCTTCTTCTTGAGTGAATTGAATTGCAAATTATCAATCAATTTTTTTGTTAGAAAAGGAACTGGAGTTCGACCTAAATGTAGGAGGGAAAAACTGAATATAATAATACCAAAAGTTCGATAAATTATGCGTTTTACTAAAAGATAAGGTACAGGTGAATCAGATTCCACACGAAATAGGAGTAATTTACCTGACTGGATAAATGAGTATTGACCGTATAACCAACCAAAAATAGCACCTGTTAAGAATAATAAATTGTTGCTGTAACGGAAGAAGAAGAGACTAAGCAATCTCGTTAGTACGGGGCTTGGGAGAACGATGGGATTGAGCGATTGAAAAATCATACTGTCGAGGAATAATCCAAAAATCCTGACATCTCGAAATGATGTTATTGATCTCAAAGAGTGATAATCCAAAAGATCTTTAATCCTGTACCAATAGAAAAGGGTATAAGGTAGAATCGATAGAGTAAATATATGAGGCTTCAGTAATACTACATAGAATGGTGAATTATAAATTGATGGAAATATTATTAGTTGTCCCGTCACTAACCCACTAACTGCTATTATACCACCAAGGTTTCCTTCTAATAGAAAAGCTCTTAGAGCTATCAGTTGGGAGGGGCCAATAGGCAACGTTGTGAGGAAGCCATAGTATAATCCGAATAAAATGAATCCGCTCGAAAATTTTATCCATGATAGGACCGTAACCCATGAAATGAAAAGGGATGGAGGAGCACTTACTATCATAATAAAAAACTTTCCTCGATAGAATGGGAGTGAGATGGAATAAAACTCGTACCCCCCCCTCCTCTTCCTTCTTTAGTCTCCCCCCTTAACCAAATCCGTCCAACCCAAGTTTTCTAAATTATTATTGCGTCTCAAGGGACGTGTAACGAGTTCAAGAACATCTTTCGCATTGATAAATCCGTGAATTTGAGCGAAGGTAAATTCGACCGACCATCTCGTGTTGATTCCTCTAGCTTCCAATGGATTGGCGTGCGCCATTCCAGTTATAGCCAGATCAGGTTGTAATTCACGCATACGCTGTATTTGATTGTAGTTATCAGGTTTTTCTACGATTCGAGGCATTGGCATACACATTTCTTTACATGTGGTTTGTAGAAACGCCAATTCCGCGGCTTGGTATCTCTTATCCATATACGGAATACCTATTTCATAGACAATCATTCCGCACCGAATAAGAAATCTCGCGAGAGATATTTCTAATAGATTATCTCCCATGAAAAAAACGGATTTCCCACGAATTAGATCCAGATAATTTTTTAAATTATCCCAAATCTTCTGTTCTCTCTCTTTCAATCCCTGGGTCTCTATACCAAGCACGAAACAGATCCTTTCGATCCAAGCACGAGTTCCATCGGGACCAATGGGGAATGGTGCCCCGATTAATTTACATTTACGACGTCGCATTAAAGTCGTTGCCGTCCGGCTAAGAAATGGATTGACGCCACAAACATATACTCCATCTCCCAATGTTGGTGAATCTGTATACCTCTGGGCGGGTAGCCAACCCGAGACACTTATGGATTGACTTTTCAATTCCGAACCGAGTTGAGAAGCTACTGTCGCAGGTAAAGAACCAAAAAGAACCAAGGGTTTCGTGTCTCTCGACTTCGTGGTGGATCTAATTCTTCCTGCTGCTTCTCCAAGAGGGGTAAAAGAATTTTTTCGTGGGGATTCACTCTGTATTTCTTTCTCTTCCCCGGTCCAAACCTTACATTCGGGACAACGATGCGCCATAGCTGCCAGTACCGTATCTTCCCCCTGTGTGAATGCGTAGTCCAATCCGTTCGCCCTAGCCACTACGATCGGGACTTGAATTTCGGTCTCTAATTCAGGAGCCATGCCCTCCAAATCCATTTTAATAATCTCGGTTGTACAGGTACCAATCCATATAATTACACTGGGGTTTCTATCTTTTTTTATTCTAACACATAATCGTTTCAATTCCTGGTAATCATTCAATTGAGCCGAAATATCTCCTTCTTCCAGCTCTGCCATGGCATAACGAGGTTCAGCGAAAATCATAACTCCGAGGGCATTTTGTAAAAAATACCCACATGTTTTTGTCCCCACCACTAGAAAGAAACTATCTTCAATTTTTTGATACAGCCAAGCGACGCAACTGATGGGACAGAAGGTATGATAATTACCCGTTTCGCATTCGAAAGTGAGAGTTTCGGATACGTTAATCGACATATATACATTTCCTCGACCGAATGAAGGAAGAAGAAAGATTTTTTTAAGAGAGCTTGATGAAATGGAATTATCTGTATTTTAAACCATCGTAAAATCGATCAAATCTTCCTGATTACGCTTCCCACTAGTTCCGCCCACAGGGTTCAAATAAAAATCCGAAAGCAGACTAAACAATTCTCGATCTGGAATTTCTTTCGGTACAATCCCTTCTGGTTCAGATAATACTTGGTCCGCTATATTCAGATAGAATTCACAGACATATTTAAGAGTGGATTGAGATTCCACCATCTCAAATAACGTCTTGCCCTTTACTCTTGAGATTCTAATATCTTCAATTAATGGTAGAACTTCTAAAACCGGCATCGGACAAGCTTCTACATATTTATCAATAAGATCTCTTTTCGACGTACGATTACCGATTAAACCAGCTAATCTCAATGGATGTGTACGAGCTTTTTCCCTAACTGAAGCTGCGATCCGATTGGCAGCGAATAAGGCATCGAAGCCATTATCTGTGATGATGATACAATAATCCGCATAATTCAATGGGGCAGCAAATCCTCCACATACTACATCGCCCAAAACGTCAAATAAAATAATATCGTATTCATAGAAAGCATTCAATTCCTTCAACAGTTTCACAGTTTCTCCTACTACATATCCCCCGCAACCCGCTCCGGCAGGTGGACCTCCCGCCTCCACGCAATTGACACCGCCGTAACCTCCATAAATTACATCCTCAGGCCAAACATTTTCATAGTGATAATCTTTAGACTGCAAGGTATCTATGATGGTAGGAATCAAGAATCCTGTGAGGGTGAAGGTACTGTCATGTTTGGGATCACATCCTATTTGAAGAACTTTTTTGCCACGTCTTGCTAAAGCGATCGAAATATTACAACTAGTGGTAGATTTTCCTATCCCACCTTTCCCGTAAACCGCTATCTTCGTATTTATCCTTTTCAGTTTCCTGTATGTTCCTGTCTTCTCTATATAGTTATATTATTTGAATAATATTTATTCATGATAACATATTTCAGGTTATTGCGAGCTAGATATTTTTCGATACTCACAACGAGCGAACCCCCTTGTTGAAATGTTGAAATCGGACGAAACCACCGAGCGGATCCAATGAGAAAGGACCGACACAACGAATGGGGAAGACTCGATTGAAAAAAATATTTTGTGATTGGAGAAAACTACCGTGCCATGAAATGTGAGCGAAATTTGCTTGATTAATAAGCATCTCGGTGGGGGGGGAGATCATGATAATGGTTGACCGCCTCTTCCCCGAAAGGGGAAGCTCAGGTATTGCTATCGCCACCTCTTCTCGATATACTAGATGCTGGTGCGTTTGGTTCTATCGGGAACGAAACCCCCTCGAAGAGGGGTTGAATGTTTCTAGGTTCGAACTCTCCCGATTGTTCCTTAGTAGCTCAGTGGTAGAGCGATCGGCTGTTAACCGATTGGTCGTAGGTTCA